TCATAGTGAAGTAGCCCTCTTTTTTATGTCTGAGTGCCTTATTCTATCTATCAAAGTCCTTCTTTGTCTATAGCTCGGGTCAGTCCCCCATGGTCCGCTTTGATTTTCTCGAACAGTTCCGGTCTGCATCAGGGACTCTCGTGCGAGCCATGCAACGTTCCCAGGCAGGAACTGCTCCTTTCCTTGAGCTCTCTATTTAGTTCCTCCCAGGCGTTGATCTCGCAACGGCCCTCCAGCACGTCCTCATATCGCGTCCGCCACCACAGCTTCACATCCCCAGAGAGATACATTGTTGCCATTGTGACTTGGTCGGCACGAACAGCTTTAATTAAAGTACTGTTCCATGTCCCAGAGGTCTTCGAGCCTTGGCATTTCGAATCCCGTTGAATGGCTGTGGTTCCAGGACTCAAATGCGTCTGGAGTCGCCAGGTGAAACATTCGGTTCACAAACCGAAGACCTATCTCTACAGCAAGCTCCTCAATTTGACCTGGTCCGTCACGCTTTGGACATCGCCACCGGGATCGTTGAGGCCCCATGAAGACGGCTCTCCTTCACTGGGAAGACGCGGTACTCATTAGCGAGCGTCTGGTGACCAACGATTCCTGATTCTACTGCCTTTCTGCCATAGTCTACACTTGTCCGCCCAAATGGTCGACCTTGCCATCAAGTTGGGTCACTCGATCCTTGAGTGTTTCCTTAGCAACAGCCGTCGCAGACAGCGCTCCACTGCTATCGTCAAGCTTGGACATGGTGCAAAAAGAAAGATAATTAGCAGAAATCGAAAGGGATTTACCAAAAACTCTGCTCTGATACCTCCTAAAGCGAAATAGACACGCGCACGGGTAGAGAGTCTGCCTGAGTCGTGCGGCCCCAGGTGCTACACTACAATAGGCGTCACCTGGGTTCTCTCCTTGCCGAATTTCGCTTCTGATCTTTCTCTGAGTCTCTATTTCGTTACCTTCTACTACCGATCTGCTCCTGCTGCTCGCTTCGCTTGTTTCGTTAAGCTCGCTTTCTTTAAAGAAACTAAAAAAAAAAAGAGAATATGAACAGCAGCCAAATACTTTTTAATAAGAGTAGTCAGGGATGCTTCCAGCAAGAACTTAGACGGTATGCGATTGATCAACTATGTTGCGGTCAACACAGCTTCTACCCAAACGAGGTAGATTCATCCCAAACATCATAGCTATAATCGTTTCCAATAAGTATCTATTTTTCCTCTCAGCTATTTCCAGAAGTATACGCACAAGATCTCAGTGCCTCTGGAAAGAAGATATTGAGAGAATTCTGTGGACATGTATTCTCCTCCGGAATCTAATCGTAAAAAAATTTTTTTGCATTGAAAATAATGTCTGGCTTGTCGATTGTTCGTCCAGGGGAGGTGAAAATTGGACGGTTCATGCTGGCGAGATCGCCTATTTATTTCATCCTTCTTTCCTCACATGAATCATGAATGAGGGGGGGGGTAGAGCGGCTCTTTCTCACGACTAGGGGGTTCTAGACTAGATAGGAAAAAAACCACGCGGAGCGCTCTTCCAAAAGCCCGTTCAAACTCCTCCGTTATAATCCCTACTGGGAACACACACGTTCTATTGTTGAGGGTTCGGAGGAGGTATATTATGTCACTTTCGATCCGACTTCGTCACACGAAGACTCGTTCAGTGATTCTACGACTCTGTGTGATCGACTATCTTCCTGTTCGGGTCCGTTCCTATACTAAGTACGTACTCCTGTTGCACGAAGAAAAACCTCAAACAAAAGACCGGTTGGTTGTTTCGCCTCGGGATTGGGGATTGGTTCCACTGCTCACTCATCAATTGTTCTTGCTTCAAGCAAACCATAAAGGCAAGCCGAAGATTGCGAAAAGGTAATGGAGCCCACTCTTAGGCTCCGAAAGATCAGTAGCCGCCTGGGGCTGGTGGAAGTTCCCGCAGGTTGTGGGGTCGGAGAATCTTTCTTACTGGGATGGATGCTTTCACTCAATGGGCAAGGAGCTTCATGTCACCTCCACGCTTATTCAGAAGGTGTTCGGTCTACCGCACCTGCCAGCCATATCTATTCCTCGATTATTTTGATTGAAGGTCCAAGCGAGATAGGAAGGACAGGGCCAGGCCGGGAACAGCACCGCAGCGGGAACTCCCCTACCCGCCGGTCGAAGGCCATTAGTGATATGGAAAAAATGAAACTTACGTGAATACGTTGTCTCCAACACTGCGTAGCTTCCATCACTTTGATGGGGGGGTGAGCGTCGTCGAGGGACGTTCCCCCCTACTACAAGGTCTTTGGGGGTATCCCCTCCACCTACTCATCATGGGGCAGAATCGGAACTTCCCCGAAGGAAATGTGGGTTCGTTCCTGAACCAAGGAGGCATTCGTCAGCGTAGGAAGGCCGACTACGCTCTGTTTGTAAAGAAAAGGGAAGGAACAAAGGTCGTTTCATCGATTCTTCAACATTATCAATAAATAGATCGACCCATAGGATAAAGGGGATGGAAGAGACACAGGAATTGAATCTTGGATTCAACTAATTTCTGGCAATGAATGGCTGCCCGCTGACGAATGATTGATCGTGTTGCCATAAGCATTGAAATCAATGGTATGGCATTTACAGCTCGCTCTGTCAGTCTTGCTTCTTGGATGTACGATTCTATTTACTATGGAGATATCTTTTAAGGGGATTCATCAGTCTTCACTGCCTTGGCAGTAGAGCAATCACTCATAAGAGGCAGTTGTCCATTCGGCATGGAAAAGACTGAAAGCACAACCATCCATCTCAATCCAATTGCTATTCTTGCTAAAGGATCCCGTAGACTGCTTTCTTAGTTATCAAAGCTGTTTTTCTGGCTTGGCTGCTAGATGTCTAAACAGGAGTCCGAAGGGGAGGGGGTTTATGAACGTTACAGAGACACTGCACTAGATGCGCATGAGGGAATGAATTGAGACTCCCACACACGAATCCTATTCAACTACTAGCTCCGTCCTTGGATAGAACGATGAAAGTTATCCCAGTAGTAATAGTAATATTACAGATATCCCAGATCTGCTCTCATCCAGCAAGCTCTCTAACACTAGTTAGCGCTAACCTCTCTACAGTAAACAAGTGAATAGACTTGCCTTCTCAGATGCGCGTAATCGTCTTGGTGTGGAGATTCGTCTTGGATTCCGCTTGAACTAATAGACAGATGGAATACTGAAGAAACTTTATTAACTCTCCTTCGGGTTAAGGCTAAGGCACCTCTTCTCAATTCCAAAGGAAAGATTTTGCAGTAGAGGAAGTCTTTTGGAAGTCAGGTTTGCTGCATCTGATATTACCGCTCCGTGGGCTTAAAAAGCTCTCTATTAGTCAGTCAAACTAGAAAGAGTTCGCCTTCTTGCTGTGTCGTTCAGGACCGGGAAGACGATTGGACGCGGTAAAGAGGTGGGAGGGCTATATGTGCTGGATGTGGCTTCCTCACCATGACTTTCGGCATTGGCTGTGACTTCACCAAATAAAGGAAATAAGGTATGGGACGGAAAGAAGAAGAATGCATCTAAAGCTAAAGCAGAGTATGCTGAAATTCAGTCTATTGCTAATTCCATTCCTTTCGTAATGGTGGAACCCCTTTTCCGAGGTTACGAGGTAAAGGGGCAAGGCTCCTGCCAAGCTAAAAAAAAAGGCGAAAAACGGCCAGTTTCGCGCGCCACAACAGCCGTTTGCAAGGCCTTTGCCCTCTCGCTCCGAGGGCTAGGTTCAAGGGCTGGTCGAGTGGCTACGCTCCTCTCCGATCCCCTCGCTGTGCTTGAGTGGCATGAAGCTACTGGGACAAAGGAAAGCTAACGTCTGATAACGTATCTAAGATAGTGGCAGCAGGTGGATATCAAACTGATTCGGCCCTGGGGAGAGCGGCTGAGACAAAACAAGATCTTGTGTCTTCCCCCGCTTTGACAAAGCCAGATCGTCAAATTGCATAGAAAGAAGATCCGGTGCGACGAGAACTCATCCAATGCGGTTTTGTTCTCTCAGTCAGACAGTCTATCGCTCTCAGCAGCAGTTCATTGGTCATACCCTCGGTGATGACTAGCAGTCCTTCCTGATTGAGTTCTCACCCTCTATTGATAGATCAAGAGTTCCGGCCCGGCTATGATTCCATCAACAAACCCGATTCGGTATAAAAGCTTAGCTTCTATTAAAATAATATATTTTAGAAAGCTATCAGAAAGCTTTACTGGTCTCCCCAACTCTGTTTTTCACTCTCAAACCGCAAGCAGAAGGATGAGCCTTGGGGCCACCTTCCCAAGAGGTTCATTCACCGAAAAGGGGAGGGCGGACAGAAAGAGTAGATTGATAGATGGAAGAGTACCACCCAACCAAAAACGAAAGGAATCTCAGGTCTTATCCTGTTCATGGAAGTTTAAGGCAAACAACGTACACTACACTACAGAGGCACGGGCCAAGAGATCATAACAGTCAAATCCTCCACTTTTTTTTTCAATAAAATAATTCTCATCAGGTTCAAAAAATGTTGAGTCAAATCAAAAGGTTTGAATTGACGAGGAAAGGAATCATAGGAGCTGGGACCACAGAGTTCCCTAGTTGAGGCATGTAGAGAACTCGGTACTGTCAATTAGTCCACGTATCAAGTCTTGTGCGGATTGGTTGGAATAAAAAGGTGGGAATCCCACGGTGGAATTGACTGTATGAAAACCCCTTCTCAGGTGGCTTTCGATGCTGCGTTTAGGTGACACCATGGGGGTAGCGATAGCCCGGACTATGTAGTCATCTGTCGAGTCTTTCACTCTCCCCTTGTACACAAACAAAAAGACTGTCACAGAAGAGATGACTGGTAAAGTCCTGTCATGAGACTAGTCCTCTCGATTTGACTAAGTAGCCTGATTTACTTAAAGCTTCATTGACTAGGACGGAATGCAAAAGGAGAACTAGCTCTAAAATAAAAGCATTGATTATGAGGGAAGAATCCTCTCTTTATCTCTTAGCTGCCCTATAATGTCTTCTTTCTGGAGTTCTTGCATTCTAATATCGTATAGAACTTTACTTTTTAACCAACCAATAGAATGATCTCATTGATTCACCTTTTTTTCTTTGTGAGATTAGGACTGGATTAGCGATCACCGGCATTTTCATGGATGAGTTTTGCTTTGCCCCGAGATGCTATCTAGACTGTCTTCTTTCTATCCTTCTACCTGACCTGAGCCTAAAGGTAAAGGAATTGAATGCTTCTAGGAGTTGGAGATAGCTCTGATAGACGAAATTTTCTTAGTTCTCGACTGAGGAAGCTGGAACCTATATGATGACATCAACCAATCGCACTAAGCGCAGGTCTTCTTTATCCAATTATCCGCATGAACCCAAGATTACAAAAAGTAATCCCACGACAAGCTGAGAAGACCCTTTCTTATTCGGTATCGCATTCTCTAAGGTTCTATTCAGAACAGGCAAGGGGCCCATGAGCATCAGCTTCGGGCCATCGAGCTGAGTTGAAATTGCAAAGCTAAAGTCAGACTATAGAATCCAATAAATAAAGGAAGAGGCTAGGCCAGCAGCAAACAAGAAGTTGAGCCTGATCTTGGAGTTGAAGCTGCATATCAAGGAAAGGGCTTTGGTCCGTCTGAAGCCAAGTCTGTCTTATAATAGTAGTAGTTGCCCCTGATCCTCGAGTGATTCTCGTCGGGATTTCTTTTATCAAAAACAACAACTGCCCTTGCCGAAAGAAAGTAAGAAAGAGAAGCTTTGAGGGCAGCTAATGAAACCAAATCGTTAATTGACTTTTTAAAGAAAACAAGCCCGTCTGTTACATATATATGAAAAACCCTTTCTCACCCTGGTTGGGCTCTGGCTTAGTGTGATTAAACTGTGAATCGAGTCAGGCATAAGAAGTCCAGCTCCAGGCTTTAAAGGCTTTAGCAGCTTTATTTTAGGAAAGAAAGATCCCAAGCTTATGCTGAATCGAGATAGCAAGCCAAGCTACCTTGGTCTTCTGTAAGTTCCAGAGATTCAGATCAAGGGCTTTAGCAGTTCTACGAGGCTAATTCAATTCAGTCTTGTGAAGCTGTGAAATAAGCTCTTCCCAACCTCTGCTTCATATAGCTTGTGTGCCGCGAGTAGGTTTTCTCTTTTTGTTGGAAATTCCGCTACAATAGAGAAAAAAATTGGCTCAGGTAACCAGAAAGAAGAAAGAATCAAAAGAAGAAGAGGAGCGTAGCCGTACGTATCCCTTCTAGAGTAGGAACAGGATATATAAAAGGAAGGACTTTAGCGTTGCAGAAGCTGGTAGTTTTTCCTTTCCAGCGAGATTGGATGAATTGCTTTTCATAGCTATGTCGCTAAAGCCCTTGCGATTCTACTTTCCGAAGAGAATCGAATGCGTTGGTATAGAATCTAGCAGCAGCAATCCTTCCCGCTAGGCGAGATCTTTGAGCATTGCTAGGCTACTCTTTCTTTACTTAAAAAGTAATTTCGTAAGTCAGCAGTTCAGCCCGAGGGCAGGCAACTCACTAACTACAGCTTCTATCTCCTCTAGGTCCCAAATAGAATGAAATTAGTGCTTTTCCAAGGAAAGAGAGAGTACGAAGGAGAAGGCAATCCAACCAACCATTGGTATAAGATCTTTACTATTGGGATAACTTTCATCTTTCTATCTGAAGTTTTACTTTAGTACTCAATTTGAGACTTCATAGGCTACTGGGCGGTAGTAGGCCCAGGTCCATCATTGGCTGGTAGTCTTCACCGGCATCTCCTCTGGAAAGTTTGGTATGTATTTGAAATCGTAATCACAAGAGGAAGACCAGTAGAATAAAAACTTCCTCTCAGAAGCACGCCAATCGCTTTGCTATAGCAATGGAGCAATGGGCTAGTGCAAGGCAGAATCGGAAGTAGAACCAGAAGTCGAGTTAGAACCTTAAGTCCTTGTTGTCGAAGCAGAACTATAAGTCTTCTTGGTTCAAGAGCCAGAACTCGAAGGCTAATTCAGCACACCTGCTCTAAAGCCCTACTCATTAGTGGGATTGGGTATCTGAAAGACTTTCCAAAGGCTTGTTCTAAAACTGTTATTTGGTTAGAGTTGGGCGGGCTTTGGTGTGCCATTGGGATATCCATCTAGGGTTCCAATTCCAAGCAGCTACTTCTGTCCGTGCATATCGTAAATCATGCTTTTCACAAGTTAGGTACGCTAGAGGGAAAGTTCCACTACTTCTATTGGCCTAGCAACCGAGTCTTTGTAAAAGAACCCGAGCACTCCATCCTTTTCTGTCCATTCATGTGCAGCTACTAGGGCTGTTTTGTTATGCCACTTCCGGAGTGCGACCCATAAAATCTTGTATGCTCGTTAGTGCCGTAAACTTAGTACTGAGTTGTGCCTACCGGAGGCTTAGTTGGAGGATCCTTCGGGTAAGTGAAGTAGAAAATGGATTTATTCATTCTATAAATAAGGGTTATTGTATTTATTAAAATAAGACTTCTGCCACAGAAGAATTCACCTATAGGATTTTTCTTCTATTGGACAGAATAAACCTCTGAAAGCGCATTCCATTTGCCATTAGGGCATAGCAGCTATGCCACACCAATGTTGCTACTGGTGGAGGTATGAATCTCTTTGACCGGACTTGAATGGACATGCGATTCGGTGCTGCAACTCCCGACTCGGTTAATGGGGTGGCTCTTCATCATTCTCTGCTAGCTTCAGTATCGGAGTACTTTGTACCATCCATTCTGGTGTGATTGATTTCTGTTCAAAATCCTCGTCTTTCTTGAGAGTGAGTTCATTCCATTTATCTTCTTACATACTTGTAATCTGGAAGGTAGATGGTGTGGGAAAGCAAGAAGGAAGAGAGCTAACCAGGGAAAGAACTGAACGAGGAAGACCTGGGCTGTAGACAAGACCGATAGTAAGACTAGTCAAGCATCTATTCTTATTCAAAGTGATTTCACTAATAGGCTAACAGTCTCGAACTTCTAGAAGGAGCGTAGCCACTCGACCAGCCCTTGAACCTAGCCCTCGGAGCGAAAGAGAATTCAACTTTAGCTTCTGAAGGAAGAATGTCACTTGGAATTCCGGAAAGTGATTCTTCTCTTTCAGATCCTGGCCTTGGTAGAACTTGTCTTTGATTGGGATTTCGATTGAAAAGATGTTAGACCGCTTCCTCATGTGCCTAAGAAGCTGAGGCAATCTCGTTAGAGATTGGCCAATTCAAGTTTGTTTTTCCTACTCCATTTTTTTTTATAGAAATAGCACTCGATCAAAGGGGAGCATAAGCAAGTTCAGTGGTTGAAACCTCTGTAATCGATCGATGGGAACCTCGAAGCTGTCTGGGGCAGGAGCAAACTCATATTAGGCACTGCCGCAGCATCAATGGTACAAGGAAGAGGCACGATAGCGAAGATCAATCCATCTCAATCTACAAAAAACATTGCCTTGGGCATGCAACCCAAAAAGATAGAAAGACTGCTCGCTCGAAGAAAACTCTTTTAGAGCCTGGTACAAGCCAAGCCCCTTCGATTCGGCAACAAGAGTCGGTTATGGAATAGTATTTTGGTCGGCTTTCCCGTTCTTGAGGACTTTCTGGCCGGTAGGCTTTATAGCGGACCTGCTTTGCTGACAGGGAGGATATTAAATAGATAGTTGCGCTTGCCTTCACTTAGAAAATCTACGCCCCCTATATATTCTATTAAGGCATGCTCTCGAAACTAGATTCACTCGTTCTTGTCTCCGGCGATTAACCTATTTCAGAGCAGTCTGGTGATTAGCCTATCTCGCACTACTCGAAGCCTTCGTAAACTCATTGATTGTTGGGTTCTATCGTAGTGAAGGTTGCTGTGAGGAGATCCTTGTGCCAGTGAAGATTGCTTCCAGTGATCGAGAAATAATAAATACAAAAACCATTGCTTTATATCCAACACTCCGGATAGGCAGAAGGATCTATGTCCATCCCCAACTTCCTTGCAATCCACATCGGAAAATTTAGGCTTTCTCTACTGGGAGTCATCAAAGGAGGAATAGGCATACGCTGCTTCGATAAGCCAAGGAAAAACAACCACCGCTTGGTTTTGACACTCAAGCGACCCGCCTTGCCAAACATCGATGCAAAGGTTAGATTTCACCACCTCTATCTCCAAGCCCCTTGACTAGGTTGGGCAAGCTTGGATGCCCCTACTCTCAACAAGTTGCTGGTCGAGATCGTGGAACTCTCGCTCGAGAAGTAAGCTGGTCCTTGTTTGGTCATAAGGATAATCGTTCTTATTAGGTCAGGGGCGGCCGGTCCGAGGGTTACCCGCGATTGGTAATGGCATAACCAGAAGAGGGGTAGGGGAGACAAAGTTACGCGCTGGGTAGCGCATCTGTTTCGGGTACAGAGGCGACGAGGGGTGCTAACCCGGCCACCCAACCCAGCAGGTCAGGGGCGGGCCGGGCCGGCCATAGGTTCGAATCCTGCCACCTTTCTTGTGGATCATCCTGTGGTTACCGGATGATGGGAACAACAAAGCAGATATTTTGAAATGAGCACGAAATGTCAATATATGAATTGTTTCATTATTCGTTATTTCCGGGTCTTTTCGTTGCATTCACTTATAACAAGAAACAACCACCAGCGTTTGGTGCAGCACCTGCATTTTGGTGTATTCTTCTTTCTTTCCTTGGTCTTTCGTTCCGTCATATTCCTAATAACTTATCCAATTACAACGTATTAACCGCTAATGCACCTTTCTTTTATCAAATCTCAGGGACATGGTCTAATCATGAGGGTAGTATTTTATCATGGTGTCGGATCCCAAGTTTTTATGGATTCCTTCTTTGTTACCGGGGTCGACCCCAAAGCCATAATGTCTCAAAACGAGGAGGCCATAGAGAAACTATTTTTTATTCCTTTGTCTCGAACTTCGTGAAGAACTCCATTCTATCTCTCTCTCGTTACGAACAAAAAAGTGGGGCTGCGCCTCAGTTGTACACTCCCTTCGTTCTACGAATCCTTGTTGATTCTGAACTTCGTTCGCGAAGGAACCGGACT